CATGCAAAATTTTGTGTAATACTTATTATTTATTTTAGATAGAGAAAAAGCAGTAATTATAATTATATTTTTTAATGAAAGTTAGAACTATAAATTGATTTAGAGCTCAACTAATTTTGTGCCAGCAGTTGCGGTTATACAATTGAGCTAATAAAATTTTAAAAATAAATTAGTTATTCTTGTTTTTTATTTAAATTGAAAATTTAAGGGTAAAATCTAATTTTTTAAGTTGAAATTTATACATATAATTAAGAAACTAAAGCATAAATTAGGATTAGATACCCTATTATATAAGTGTAAATTTATTGGAGTAGTAAGAGTTAGGATCTTTAAACTCAAAAAATTTGGCGGTATTTTATCTTATTAGAGGAACCTGTTTAATAATTGATATTCCACAACTTAAACTTACTTCTATTAAATTATTTGTATACCGCTGTCATGAATCTATTAAAAAATTATTTTCAAAATTTATTATGTAAGTTATGTTAGGTCAAGGTGCAGTATGTAGATGAACAAAATGGGTTACATTATTTAATATGAATGGAGATATATTACGATATAATATAAAAAATAGGATTTATAAGTAAAAAATTTATTAAAGATTTTATATGAATAAAGATTCTAAAATATGTACACATTGCCCGTCGCTCTTGTTTAAAATAAGATAAGTCGTAACATAGTAGATGTACTGGAAAGTGCCTCTGGAATTATGAGTAAATAGCTAATTAAAGTTTATTATTTACATTAATAAGATACCTAAGGGTTTTGCTTTTTATTTAGTTTTATAGGGGAAAAAGTGATTTCAATTTCTTTTTTTATACTTAGAGGGGAAGCTATAGTATAAAATTAGTAAAAGATTCATTTATTGTACCTTTTGTATCAGGGTTAATTTATATTTAAATTTAAGAATTTTTTCTCGAAAATGAAAGATTTAGGTAGTTATTGTGTTAATGTTTAATTATTATGTTTAATAATTACCTAGTTTTGAAAAAAATCCAGATTTTTTTTATCTAGTTACTTTTTGGTTAATTAAATTAATTTTACTTATGTTAATTTTGTATAAGTAAATAATATTCTTAGGGATAAGCTTGAGATTGAATAATTTAGCTTTTTTTAAGAAATAATTTTATAAGTTTAAGATTAGCAAGTTTTTTAATATTTAAAAATCAACTTAATTTTTTTAAAAATTTAATAGTAGCTTTAAGGGGAAGTAAAGTTACTTTATTTAATTAAGAAATTAAGATAATAATGATTAAATTAGTAGAAGTAGAAAAATATAAAATAAGAATTCGGCAAAAATAATTTTTGACTGTTTAACAAAAACATTTCTGGGAGAAAAATGTTTTTAGTGTAACCTGCTCAATGCTTTAGTAAATAGCTGCAGTATTTTGACTGTACAAAGGTAGCATAATCATTAGTCTTTTGATTGAAGGCTTGTATGAATGGTTGAACAGAATATTAACTTTTCTTTTATATGATATTTTAATTTATCGTTTATGTAAAAATGCATATATAATTGAAAGGGACGATAAGACCCTATAGAATTTAAAAATAAAATATGGAATATTTTCTTTTTTTGTTGGGGTGATAATGAATAAACGTTTATAAAATTTTCATTAATAGATGATTAAGTGATCCTATTAATTTAGATACAAAGATAAAATTACCTTAGGGATAACAGCATAATTTTTTTTAAAAGATCATATTAATAAAAAAGATTATGACCTCGATGTTGAATTAAAATACAAGTTTGGTGTAGAAGCTAAATTTTTTAGTCTGTTCGACTTTATATTTTACATGATTTGAGTTCAGACCGGCGTGAGCCAGGTTGGTTTCTATCTTTTTATTTAAGTTATTGTTTAGTACGAAAGGACCAATAATATTAATTTTTATTATTTTTATAGAATAACATAATATTATTAGTCTATTTTGGCAGATTAATGTGCTAAGTTTAGGATTTATTTATGTAAAGTTTTTACAAATAGAAATATTTGTGAATCTTTCTTCTTGTTTAATTATAGCTTTATTTTCATTAGTAGGGGTAGCTTTTTTAACGTTGCTAGAACGTAAGTTATTAGGGTATGTTCAATTACGGAGGGGGCCTAATAAGGTAGGAATTATAGGTCTTTTTCAACCATTTTCTGATGCTGTTAAACTATTTACTAAGGAATTTTTTATTCCCTTAAAGTCCAATTTTAATTTATATTGACTAAGTCCTCTATTTTCTTTTATTGTTAGTTTAAGAAGTTGGCTTGTGTTTCCTTACTTTTTCGGTTTTATGAGTTGAAAGTTGGGAATTTTATTTCTTTTTTCTGTTTTAAGTTTTAATGTTTATGGAATTATACTTTCTGGGTGGTCTTCAAATTCTTCTTATTCTATTTTGGGATCTTTGCGAGTAGTAGCTCAGTCTATTTCTTATGAAGTAAGTTTTTTTCTACTTATTTTATGTATTTTGTATTTTTCAGGAGCTATAAATTTATTAGAATTAAGAGTGTCACAACAAAAGAGTTGGTTTGTATTTCTTTTGTTTCCTATTTTTATTATGTTATTTGTTTCATTTTTAGCTGAACTAAATCGTACTCCTTTTGATTTTACTGAAGGAGAGTCTGAGTTAGTCTCAGGTTTTAATGTAGAGTACGGGGGGGCTGGGTTTGCATTTATTTTTTTATCAGAGTATTTAAGAATTATTTTTTCTAGAGTAATTATTAGAGTTTTTTTTTTGGGGGGAGGTGTGGAGTCTTTAACTTTTTATATTAAACTTTTATTTATTAGACTGGGTGTTATTCTTATTCGTGGAACTTTACCACGCTATCGTTATGATAAATTAATAAATATGTGCTGAAAAAGATATCTTATAGTAAGTTTAACTATGATTTTGTTTTATTTAAGAGTGTGTCTTTAGGCGAGATGTTCCGGTAAATTTAGGTTAAGCTTAAAGAAATATTTCTATTTTTTACTTTCAAGGTAAATATTTTATATAAATTATTAAGCTATTTAAACAATATGTCTCATATTTGTTGGGAAATCGGAATTAAGAGAAAAATTGAGAAGTATAAGATTGTTAAAATTTGGCTAATCAAAATATAAGGGTGTTCAACTGGTTTTATTCCAATTCACGTTAATAAAATTGTTAAATTTACTCAGACCCAAAATAATTGTTGTGTAGGAGGATAGAATTGTAATCCTTTTAAATATCTTTTAGGTATAAAAGATAAAATAGCTAAAATTAAAATAGAAGAAATAAGAGCAATAACCCCACCTAATTTGTTAGGAATGGCTCGTAAAATCGAGTAAGCAAACAAAAAATATCATTCTGGTTGAATGTGAAGGGGTGTGACAAGAGGATTTGCAGGAATAAAATTGTCTGGGTCATTTAATAAATAAGGATAGTAAAGTACCAGAACACTAAATGTAAAAAAAAAAATTGTGTAACCTAGTAAGTCTTTAATTAAAAAATAAGGGTAAAAAGGAATTTTATCATTATTAAGAGGCGTACCCAATGGATTAGAAGATCCTGTTTCGTGGAGAAAGATAAGATGAATAAGAATTATTCCTGATAAAATAAAAGGTAATAAGAAATGAATAGTAAAGAATCGTGTAAGAGTGGGATTGTCTACTGCAAACCCCCCCCATAATCATATTACTAGCATTTCTCCTAGGTAGGGGATTGCAGAAAGGAGATTGGTAATAACTGTAGCCCCTCAAAAAGATATTTGGCCTCACGGGAGAACATATCCCATGAAAGCAGTTCCTATAAGTAAAAATAGAATAATAATTCCTCTTAACCAGGTTTTTTTAAATTGTGCAGAATTAAAGTAAATACCTCGACCAATATGAAGATAAACAAAAACAAAAAATAAAGAAGCTCCGTTTGAATGAAGGACTCGAAGTAGCCACCCATTATTTACATCTCGGCAGATATGAATAACACTTTCAAATGCAATTAAAGTATTTGCTGTAAAATGTATTGCTAAAAATAATCCTCTAATAATTTGAATTATTAAAGTAAGTCCTAGTAGAGATCCAAAATTTCAAAGAATGTTAATATTAGATGGAGTAGGAAGATTAATAAGAGAGGAGTATACAGGTTTAATAAGAGAGGATTTTTTTATTTGTGAAGAAATCATTAGTATTTTTTTCGTATAGGGCCTTTATTTAAAGTTATTATTTCGATTATAATAATAAGTATTACTAATAAATAGAGAAATATAAAGTTGGAAGAAAAAGTATTAAGAGGTAGAAATAATTTAATGAATTCCATATTATGTAAATCTTTAAGGTTAATGTTTTCATTTATTAAAAATAAATACTGGTAGTTTTCAATTAAACCTATTCTAATGGATAAAAATGCAAGCTGGGAAAATTTAGGTTTTAAAAAGTGGGGTTTTTTATTAGAGCAAATTCTAGTAATATATAAAAACAAAATTATTAATCCTCCAACTATAACTAGAAACATAGTTAGGGGGATTCAAGAAGATTGAGTAATTATTCGTCTACAAATTGAAATTAAAATTGTCTGAAGTAAGAGAATAATTCCAAAAGAAATTGGGTGTGAGGAAACTAAAATAATGGAAGAATTAAATATAGCTAATAGTATTAATGTTTTAATTATATCAATGAATAGTTTAATTTAAAATATTAGTTTTGGAGACTAAAGTTGTAGAGGTATTTCATTGATGTTTTAGAAATAATTTATATTTTTGATTTACAAAATCAATGTTTTAATTTAAACTACTAAAACTTTGTATATTTTTGTAGGATGTTTATTTATATTTTATGTAAGTGTAAGAAGTTTTTTTTATAAGAAAAGTCATTTATTAATCATACTTATATTACTAGAATTTATGAGAGTATCTGTATTACTTATACTTCTAAATTATTTGTGTGGGTTTAATTGTGATTTTTCTATTTTAATTTATTTTATTATTATTTTAGTTTGTGAAGCTGTAATAGGATTAGTCTTATTGACTTTATTTGTTCGGTGCCATGGTTCTGATTATTTTCAAACATCTTCTATTTTCTTATGTTAGAGGTTTATTTAGGGATTTTTTTTGTAGTGGTTATTAAAGATTGATTTATTGTTTCTTATTCATTAGTTTTTTATATTATATATCTTCTTTTTTCTTTAAATCAAGAAGGAGAGGATATAATTAAATTAATTTTTATTTTATTAAGAGTATGATTAGTAATTATAATATTAATATCTGTTAGTCAGAATTTAAAAACCTCTGACTTGCTTTTTATTTTTATTTGATTATTATTAAGCTTGTTTACTTCTTTCTATGTTGAAACATTAATTATATTTTACTTAGCCTTTGAGATGAGTGTTCTTCCTATTTTATTAATTTTATTTGGCTGGGGGTATCAGCCAGATCGATTAGAGGCCGGGTTTTACATACTTATATATACTGTTTTATTTTCTCTCCCTCTTCTTTTAAAAATTTTTTATTTAGATAATTTACATATATCTGTGGGAACTTTGAGTTTTTTGATATTTTTAATAGCTTTTTTAGTTAAAATACCAATAGTGGGGGTTCATTACTGATTGCCCCGAGCTCATGTAGAAGCTCCTGTGTTTGGGTCAATAATTTTAGCTGGAGTTATATTAAAATTAGGGGGGTATGGGGTATTTAAATTATCACTAATCATCGGAGATTTTCTTTTTAACTATTCAAAAACTTTAATTATTTTTAGTATTTTGGGGGGAGTAATTTTTAGAGGGGTTTGCTTTATTCAAAGAGATTTAAAGCTATTAATTGCGTATTCTTCTATTGTCCATATAAGAATTGTTCTTTCAGGTTTAATAACAATACATGAATTAGGATTAAACGGAGCTGTAATAATAATGGTTGGCCATGGGTTTTGTTCTTCGGGGTTATTTTGTATTCTTGGTTTAACGTATAATCGTTCTATAACCCGAAGAATTATTATAAATAAAGGATTCATTTCAATAATTCCTATTTGTAGTTTTTGGTGGTTTTTGTTTTGCTCATCAAATTTATCTTTCCCTCCTTGTCTCAATCTTCCTGGAGAATTATTTTTATGCTTATCAATTATTGTGTATAATAATTATACATATATATTATTAGCTTTATTTGGTATTTTAAGATCTCTTTATAGAGTTTATCTTTTTTCCTTTTCTCAGCAATCTTTCTCTTGAAATTTTTTTTCATTCAAGTCTTTTTCTCTTTATGAGTCTTTATTATTAATTTTACATTGATTCCCATTAAATGTATTTATTTTTGACCTAAGAGTTTTAAAATTTTACTAAGATAGTTTAAGAAAAAAATATTGATTTGTGGAGTCAAAGATTAATTATTATTTTAGTTTTGAAGAAAAATAGAAAGTTTATTTTTATTTCCTTTTTTATAATTTTTACATGAATTTCTATTTTACTGATTCTTCCTCTATTTTTTTGGTCTGGGAGGAGTATTTTTATAGAAATTGAGTTATTTAATTTAAACTCAATTTTATTTTCTTTTATTTGTTATGTAGATTGGATTTCTTTAATTTTCATTAGAATTGTTTTAATTATTTCTTCTTTAATTCTTATTTATTCAAAAGGCTATATGGGGAAGGAATGCCACCGATTTTTATGAGTAACTTTTCTTTTTATTGTGTTTATGTTAATTATAATTTTGAGTCCTAGTATTTTAGGAGTTATTTTAGGGTGAGACGGGTTAGGCTTAATCTCTTTTTGCTTAGTAATTTATTATCAAAGACTAAGTGCTTATAGTTCAGGTTTTATTACTGCAGCTTCTAATCGTGTAGGAGATACTTTGATTATTTTATCTGTTATTTGATCAAGAGTTAGAGGAAGATTTGTATTTTGGGAATCTTGTGGGGGAATGGGGTTTTTTATATTAGCATGTTTTACTAAAAGTGCACAATTTCCTTTTAGCGCATGGTTACCAGCAGCTATAGCTGCTCCCACACCAATTTCTTCTTTAGTACATTCTTCTACTTTAGTTACTGCTGGGGTGTACATGATAATTCGGTTTTATGAGTGTCTTTTACAAGCTTTTTTAACACAAGTTTTACTTATTGTTTCTCTTGTTACAATTTTAATTGCAGGGGTTAGTGCTTTACAGGAGTATGACATAAAACGTCTTGTAGCTTTTTCTACTTTAGGACAATTAGGGTTTATAACTTTTATTCTTTCTTTAGGGCATGTCTATATTGCTTTTTTCCATTTACTGATTCATGCTTTATTTAAAGCATTATTATTCATATGCACTGGTTTGGTGATTCATAGAAGTTTAGGGGTTCAGGATTTACGAAAAATAGGAAGTCTTATAATTAGTCCCTTAACAAGAGTAAGATTAAATATTTCTATTTTTAGATTAATAGGGATGCCGTTTTCTTCAGGGTTTTACTCTAAAGATTCTTTATTAGAATTAACCTTGTGTAGATACGGGGGGGCTGGAGTTGGGGTGTTAATAATATTTATAGCCTTAATTACAATTGCTTATAGAGTGCGTATTATTTACTATTTTTCATCTCTTTTAGGGTGATTTATTTGAATAGGGAGATCAAAAAATTTAAGTGTTCCAATTAGATGTTTAGCAGCTATTAATATTATTTCTGGCAGAGTAATAAATTGATTAATTTTAGAACTAAATTTAATTTGTTTAGGCTATTTTAAATATATTCCTCTATTAATAGTTGTCTTAGGTTTTACGTGACACGGGAAAGTACAATTAAATATGAAAAGAATATGGGTTTTTTCCAGTCTTTTATATTTGAACAGTCTAACAAGGGGAGTAATAGTGTTAATTAAATATCTTTTTTTAGGAGTAAAACTGTTAGACCAAGGATGGGCTGAGGGAATTTTATCATTTAATAAAAAAATGTGTTTAGAAGTCTCTACTTTTTTAAAAAAATCCTCAGAGGGGAGTTTGACTGGGTTTTCTTCAGGAGTTACTTTAATCAGAATTTTACTAGTTTTTCTTTATAGTTTAGTGAGAATAGGATTTTGAAGAAGTCAAGGCAGTTTTAAACTTTTGGAAAAATCTTCTTCACATTGAAAGGGTGAAATTTTTTATAAACTACAAAAGGGGGTGTCTAACAATAACTTGCTTTGAGGTAGTTAGCAGCTTCCTCGGAGACTCCTTGTGAAAGGGGGCCCCATTTAAATTATTAACAATAATTTGTCTCTTTTTGACTTTTTCACAAAAGTAAGGATTTTTCTATTTTTAGGTCGAAACTAAGTGTAAATTATTTTACTTCTTACTTTCAGGTTAACATAAAATGTTATTTCTAATTGCAACTTAGATGTTTAAAAAACTTTAACCCTTACTTATATTCAATTTATTGATCCTTGTTTTCATTCTATTATTAATCCTAAGATTAAAATAAAGAAAAGGAAGAAGCATGAAATTAATCAGTTTAATATATTAATTTGTTTTATTAAAATGGGGGTGGGGAGAAGAAGAGTAATTTCGATATCAAAAATTAAGAATATTAATCTTACTGAAAAAAAGTGAATAGAGAATCTAACTCGTGGTTTAGAAAAAGGATCAAATCCGCATTCAAACGGGGAAGATTTTTCTCGGTCTAGAGCTTTGTGAATATTAATAATAGGGATTACTACTAGGATAATTCTTAAAATAGTTAAAATAAATAAAATAAAAGCTAAAGTCATGAAAATTATTCTATCATGAAGATTTTTTAGTTGGAAGCTAACTGTAATTATTATACTAATAGAATATTTACCTCATCAATAAATTGTTATATAGAGGAATAGTCAAACTACGTCAACGAAATGTCAATATCAAATTGATATTTCTATTCCTAAATGGTGAGTAAAAGAAAAATTAATGTTTTTTAGTCGTAAGAATACATGTGTTAAAAATAATGTTCCAATAATTACATGGATTCCATGGAATCCAGTAGTTAAGAAAAATGTTCTTCCATAAACTGAGTCTCTTATAGAGAATGGTGATGAGAAATATTCATAGAATTGAAGAAAAGAAAAATAAATTCCAAGGAAAATTGTAATTAAGAGTCTATTTATTGTTATTTTTCAATTATTAAGACATATACTGGCGTGTGCTCAAGTTACAGATACCCCAGAACTTAAAAGAATTATAGTATTTATTAGAGGGATATTTAGAGGGTTAAATGGGTGAATGTTTTTAGGAGGTCAAAGTAATCCTAATTCGTGGGTAGGTGAAAGACTGTGATGAAAAAATCTTCAGAAGAATCTTATAAAAAATAGAATCTCTGATAAAATAAAAAGGATTATTCCGTATTTCATTGAGGTTATAACAAATGAAGTGTGGTTTCCTTGGAAAGTTCTTTCCCGTTGTACGTCTCGTCATCAAATTAATATAATTCAAATAATGAATAAAAAATTTAATCTTATAGGTAAATAAAATTTAGTATTAAAAAATAACAATGTTATTATTGTGTAATTAAGAATAATAAAGGAAATAATAAGCGGTCATGGGGATGGGTCAACTAGATGAAATTGATGATTTTTCATTAAGATATCTCTCTGGAATATAGAGCTATTAAAACTGAAAATACATAAGATTGAATTAATCCAACTATTAATTCGAATGATAAAAATAGTGTTTGAAGAATTAGAATGATGATTCATAAGTAAGAAGAAGGGTTAAAAGTATTTCCTAGAAGAGCTATAAGTAGATGTCCTGCAATTAAATTGGCAGTCAGTCGGACTGCTAGTGCTATTGGTCGAATTAGATTTCTTGTTAGTTCAATTAATACTATGAGAGGTATTAAGATATTAGGAGTCCCTGAAGGTACTAAATGTGCTATTATAGACTTTGTTAGGGTTGTTCAATAAAATAATACAATTGATGTTCAAATAGGAATAGAAAGAGACAAAGAAAAAACAAGATGGGCTCTTGAACAAAAGGTATACGGAAAGTTTCTTCTTAAGTTATTTACTATGATTATTATAAATAAGGCCGAGGGGAGAAGTGAAGATCCTTTCATTAAAATTGAATTTGAAAAGAGAGCTTTGAATTCTTTGTTAAGAGAAAGGATAACTTTGTGGAATAATATAAATGGTTGGGAATTTATTTTTCAAAAAGGGATTGGAATAAATAGAAGAGAAAGGATAATTATTGCTCAATTTAAAGAAAGTGAAAATATTGCTGTTGGGTCAAATATTGAAAATAATCTTATTATCATTTAATTGAAATGTTTTTTTTTTCAAAATTGATTTTTATAGAATTTGATTGTTTAATAGAAAAAAAAATAGTTGTTCTTAAATATAAGAGGGTTAAAATAGATACAAGCAATAGAATAGTTCATGGTATGGGGGCTATTTGGGGGATTAAGAAGTAATATTTATTACTTTGATTTGACAATTCAATATTATTAATTTTAACTAACCTCTTAGTTATTTAGGGTATTTGCTGGTACCATAAATTGGTTTAAGAGACCATTACTTGCTTTTCAGTCACTAAATAAATTAAATGTTTTAATTCACGAAATGAAATAGTTAATTGGAATAATATCTACTACGATAGGTATGAAAGAGTGGTTTGCTCCACAAATTTCAGAGCATTGTCCGAAAAATTTTCCTGACCGGTTTGGAAAAAATGAAATTTGATTAAGTCGTCCAGGAGTTGCGTCTATTTTAATTCCTATTGCTGGAATGGTTCAAGAATGGAGTACGTCTGATGATGTTGTGATTAGTCGTGTTTGACAATTGTCAGGGATGGGGGTAGAATTATCTACCTCGAGTAAGCGGAATGTTCTTGAGGGAAGTATGTATGAATCAAATTCAATAGAATTAAAATCATTATATTCATATCTTCAGTATCATTGATGTCCAATGATTTTAATGGTTAAAAGAGGATTATTCAATTCATCTATAATGTAAAGGAGGTGAAGTGATGGTAGGGCAATAAATCTGAGGATGATTGTAGGAATTAATGTTCAAATTAGTTCAATTATTTGGTTTTCAAGAATTTTTCTGGAGATGAATTTTCTTATTATTATTTTAATCATAAAGAAAGACACAATTGATAAAATACTGACAATAATAAGTATACTGTAATCATGAAATAAAATTAATTGTTCTATAATTGGGGAAGCAGTGTCATAAAGTGAAATTTTTATTCAGTCTATTACTAAAGGAATAAATATTTCATAGTTAAATCTTAAATTTAATACATTGTTTCTGACACATTAGTATTTATTTAAAATTGAAGGGATTTCAGAATAACTATGTTCTATAGGAGGGAAATTTTGGATTCACTCAATTATAGCAAAATTTGTATTAAAAATTAAAAGACGTTTAGAGATGAAAGACTCTCAAATAATAATTATGAATAAAATAACTGAGAATAATGAAATTATAGATCCAATTGACGAGATAATATTTCAAGAGATTAAAAGGTCTGGGTAGTTAGAGTAGCGTCGGGGTATTCCTATTAATCCAAGAAAATGTTGGGGGAAAAATGTTATATTAACTCCTAAGAATGTTCTTAAAAATTGAGCTTTAAGTAAAATTTTATTCATTGTTAATCCTGTTATTAGGGGGAATCAATTAATAAATCTTGCAATAATTGCAAATACGGCTCCTATAGAAAGTACATAATGAAAGTGTGCAACAACATAATATGTATCATGTAAGATAATATCAATAGAAGAATTTGCTAAAATTACTCCTGTTAGACCTCCTAGAGTAAATAAGAAAATAAATCCTAGGGATCAAATTATACTTGGGGAATAATTTATTTTTATTCCGAAAATTGTTGCTAATCAACTAAAAATTTTAATTCCTGTTGGGATTGCAATAATTATAGTTGCAGACGTAAAGTAGGCTCGTGAGTCAACGTCTATTCCCACTGTAAATATATGGTGGGCTCATACAATAAATCCTAGGATTCCAATAGAAAGTATTGCGTAAATTATTCCTAAAGACCCAAATGCTGAGGGCTTTCCTCTTTCTTGGGCTGTAATATGAGAAATGAGCCCAAATCCAGGTAAAATTAGGATATAAACTTCTGGGTGTCCAAAAAATCAGAATAAGTGTTGGTATAAAATAGGGTCTCCCCCTCCTGCAGGATCAAAGAAGGTCGTGTTTATATTTCGGTCTGTTAAAAGTATAGTAATAGCTCCAGCTAGGACTGGGAGTGCGAGTAAAAGAAGAAAGGCTGTAATTAGAACTGATCATACAAATAGAGGGAGTTTTTCTATTCTATGCAGTCTTCTTCGTATATTAATAATTGTGGTAATAAAATTAATTGCTCCTAGAATTGAAGAGATCCCAGCTAAATGTAATGAAAAAATAGCTATATCTACTGAGTATCCTCTATGAAAGACTGAGTTGGATAAGGGAGGATACACTGTTCATCCTGTTCCGACTCCTTGGTCTACAAGTCTTCTTATAAGAAGAAGGTATAAGGAAGGGATTAATAATCAAAAGCTAAGATTATTGAGTCGAGGGAAAGCTATGTCTGGAGCTCCAATTATTAAAGGTACGAGTCAGTTTCCGAAGCCTCCAATAATAATTGGTATTGTTATAAAAAAAATTATAATAAAGGCATGAGCTGTCACAATAGTATTGTAAATTTGATCATTCATTAAGACAGGGGAAGATTGTCTTAATTCTAATCGAATGATTATACTTAATGAAAGTCCCAGTAATCCTGATCAAATTCCAAAAATAAAATATAAAGTTCCAATAGTTTTATGATTAGTTCTTAAAAGCCATCTCATAGACAAAATGGCTGATAAAGGCAGGGAACTGTAAATTCTTTTATAAACGTTGTTTTTTTGTTAAAATTTTTTAGTCATAATGATTTTGAATTGCAAATTCAAAGGTAACTCTAGTTAAAAATTTTTCAAAGCCTGAAAGATATCATTTTCAACTTTGAAGGCTAGTAGTTTAATTAACTTAAGACTTTCTTAAGATAATAATACAAACATAAATCTTGAAGTTAAATTAAGGAGAACTAGCCTTAGGGAAGTAGGGCTAGTTCATAAATTAACGGATCACTTTTTATGAAGCGAAGAGTATAAAAGTATAATAATAGTAAGTTTTATATAAAAGAATAGTGTAAAAACTGATATAAAAATTCTAATTAGAGAAATAACTGGAAGGCTGATGATAATTTTTTTAAGAATAATTCATTTGGGAATAAATCCAATAAAGGGGGGAAGTCCTCTAAAGGATAACATTAATCTTACAAATAAAATTTTTTTAAAAAAATTCTGACATTTAATTTGGATTGTTCATTTAATTTTATTTTCTAGTATAAAATTTATAAGAAGAAAGTTTATTATGGAATAAATTATAAAAAATAAATAAAATAAAACTATGGATTCTATTAGTCTAAGCATTATTCAACCAGAGTTATTGATTGATGAAAAAATAATTATTTTGTTGATTGAAGCTTGTGTAACTCCTCCTAAAGATCCAATAATAATATTAAAAGGGATTAATCATTTGATCATTATTCTTCATGAAGAAAATAGAATAATTATAGGAATGATTTTTTGTAAAGTAATAAATAGGAATAAATTTAATGGGGGAAGTTTTATTCCAATATCTGGGGTTCATAAGTGAAGGGGAGCAATTCCACTTTTTAATATTAATGCTAGAGGGGGAACTAAAGCATAAATGAAAAAAGTTTCATTAAAAAACACTGTTTGAACACTTACAGAAAATAGGAAAATTAAAGATCCCACAGATTGAATTAAAAAATATTTTATACATCTTTCTGTAGAATTAAAAGTTTTTGTCTCTAAAATTATGAAGATAAAAGTTAATAAATTTATTTCTATTCCGATTCAAATAGATATTCAAGAATTGGATGATAGGGAAAAGCTAATTGATAGAAAGTATATGGGTAAAATTACTAAGTAATAATTTTTTATTAGAAAAAAGGGCGTTCCTATAATTGAATTATGAGTCCAATAGCTTAAAATTAGCTTATTTTTCTTGTGTACATTTAAGTGTAGGGCACATAAATTTTTGAAATTTAAGGGTTAAACGACTGTTTAAAAATGTAAAAGTTAGAAAGAGTTTTTTAGACATAATTTATTACATCAAAATAATCCTTTAAAATTCAGGCATCTTTCTTTTTTTTAAATGTTATTATATAACTTAACAAATTTGCTTAACATTGATTACGGGGGGGGTAGATTGATATTTTGGTATAAAATATAAATTTTTTAACTTCTGAGAATATTTAAAATTGTTAAAGATATTTAACTATTAAAAATAGAGAAAATGTGCTTGTTTTGGTCTAAAAAAAATGGCGCTTAACATTGAAATGAAAAAAAAATCAAGAGATTTGAAATTAAATTAATTGTTGAAAATAGGGGGGATCTAAAAATTCAAAATCAAAAAAAAATAGAAATTTAATTTTTCACACGAAAATTTTAATTCCCGTTTTGATTTTTGTTAATTCTGTATATATATAATACCACTTATATATATATATATTAATTATATATATAACTCCTACTTATAAAAAGTAGGAGTTATATATGTTAATATATATATATATATATATATATATATATATATATATATATATACACACACATATATATATATATATATATATATATGTGTGTGTATATGTTAATATATATATATATATATATATATATATATATATATATATACACACACATATATATATATATATATATATATATATGTGTGTGTATATGTTTATATATATATATATATATATATATATATATATATATATATATATATATATATGTATATGTATATATAATTTATTGAATCTAAAATTAGTATTTCTTACCATAGAGGACTCTTCAGTTTTTAGGAGTTAAAAAAAAACTGAAGAGTCCTCAATTCTTTAATCCACTTTTAAATGATTACTTAATATTATTTTAATTAAAGAGGTTCCGTGTCGAGAGGTGAAAAAAATGATTGTTACTCATATTTAAAGAGGTATATAATATATTTTATTTTAGTAAATTAATTTTTTATTTCTTTTATTTA